TATGAAAAGAGGAAGAAGCCTAGCTACAAGAAAAATTCCTGCTGCTACCATGGTAGCAGCATGTATAAGAGCTGAAATAGGGGTAGGCCCTTCCATGGCATCGGGTAACCAGACATGAAGGGGAAATTGGGCAGATTTAGCAACGGCGCCCGCAAATAATAGGAAAGCACAGAAAGTAACAAATAAAGGATTAACTTCATTATTATAAACCAAATTATTGAATATTTCAAACAAATCCCGAAATTCAAAACTACCTGTTATCCAATAAAAACCTAAAATTCCTAATAATAACCCAAAATCTCCAACACGATTAGTTACAAACGCTTTTTGACAAGCATTCGCCGCACTGGGTCGGGTGAACCAAAAACCTATTAATAGATAAGAACACATTCCAACCAATTCCCAAAAAATATAAATTTGTATTAAATTAGAACTAGTAACTAATCCCAACATTGAAGTATTGAAAAAACTCATATAAGCAAAAAATCTCACGTATCCTCGATCATGAGACATATAATTATCACTATAAATAAGAACCATAACCCCAACACTAGTGATTAATATTGACATAATAGAAGTAAGTGGGTCGATTAAGGAGCCGAACTCTAAAGAAAAATCATTATTGATGGTCCAAGACCATACATATTGATAGACAGAATTGTTATTTAGTTGCTGAATAAAGAAATGGGCTGAAAAAATCATAACTATACTTAATAATAAAACACTCGGAAAAGCCCACATACGGCGAAGATTTTTAGTTGCCGTTGGAAAAAGTAGAAGTCCTGCTCCTATTAACATAGGAACTGGAAGTGGAATGAACGGTATGATCCATGAATATTGATATGTATATTCCATATAAAAATAAATAAAAAAATTATCTTAATTAATTGTTTCTGATTCACCAGTTCTTATTTCTTTTCTTTTGAAAGCGGTCGATTAATAAAAAAATTAATATATATAAAATACAACTTAAATATAATTTCATTTTCCAGCCTTAATTATTCGGAATCTTTCCAAACTACTTCAAATATTTCAAATGAAGATGAAGAATTAGGGTTAGTCAAATGATATAAACAAGTTACGAGCGAAAAATAAATATGTACTTTAAGTTATTATTAGTTTATTATTAAATTTATTATTAATATTGAAATTGAATTGTTAATATGAAATTTTATGAAGATAAAAACGAAAAATTGCAATTTCTATCTAATTATTACGTATTACAATAATTTATTTATATCTATAGAGCAAGGCTAAATAATGACAGCAAAAAGGTAGTTAATAGGAATCATAATAGGGCCCATAACTTGACTCATAAAACCTATTTATTGCAGTTTGGTTCGGTTATTCCCAATCATTAACGAATTTTTTTAGAACTAATTGATTGTCTTCGATTACAATAAAAACTATTTATAGGAAATGCTTTGCTATCCTAGACTTTTTTATGTAAAATAAAAACGGAGGGGCAAAAAAAAATGGCTTTTATTTTAGTTTTAGAAAGTGTTTTGTATATTTTAATCAATTAACTACATAGGACCATTCGAGTTTAAAAATTAAAATTTAGTGTCCTCTTTCTTCGAACTTGACCAATTTTTTTAATATAATAAAAAAAAAAAGAAAAATTATTCCAGTTTTTTTTTTATTAATATTAATTAATATTAAGCAGAAGAGGAATTGAGTTTTTAAACTTTTCCATGTAGTTTTTAAACCTTTCCATGTATTTTATTACATGTAAGAATGTAACATGACAAAAATAGAAAGTAAAGACCCCAAACCCCTTTTGTTTGTATTTTTTCAACTTCAATCTATTCTATTTGGCATAGTAGATCGTATTGTTCTTAGTAATATTTTAAACAATTTTTCCAAACACCTTTTATGATGAAGGGAGTGCAATTTATAGAATAGCTAGCTAGAGATATAGTAAAGAACAATTGATTTTGAACACTAGATGTCTTTCACATCCAACCGATGAACCGATTATCATTTTAAAATGGCAGTTCCAAAAAAGCGCACCTCTAGTTCAAAAAAACGTATTCGTAAAAATATTTGGAAAAAGAAAGGATATTGGGCAGCATTGAAAGCTTTTTCATTAGCGAAATCTCTTTCTACCGGTAACTCAAAAAGTTTTTTTTGTGTGACAAATAAATAATCAAACAATAGACTAAATAATATGAATAGGTCTAATTCAAAAAAATGATTCTAATTTTTGTTATAATTTTTTTATAAAATTTAGAAGTTATCAAGACTATAAATAATATTAATCTAATAATAATAGATTATAATCTAAATTACTATTTCATTTTTATTAAAACAAAATGAATTCCATTTTATATTGTTATTGCTCAGGTTAAAACATTAGAGAATGGAATTCATTTTGTTATTTTTTAGTTCGAGCCATGGCAAAATTATCTTGTTACAAATGTTCCGTTTTATTTTCAGGAGACCATAAATAAAGTAAAGTAATAAAAAAGTAATAAACTACAAAATGAAAAATCCCGTTGTTAGTTAAGTTAAAAAAAGGATACTCTAAAATAACTAATAAACAAAAGATAAGATTATTAATATTATTAAAGAAAACGTTTAGATTAAATGCCTAATTTTGCAACAAATTTTTAGTCATCAATTTGAATGTTTCCTAAAAAAATATTGAATTAACCCTCCCAATCTCGACGATTTAATAAAAATAGGTTATTATGATTTTGAATAAGCCGCTATGGTGAAATCGGTAGACACGCTGCTCTTAGGAAGCAGTGCTAGAGCATCTCGGTTCGAGTCCGAGTGGCGGCATGGCTTTTTCTAAAAGAGTAAGCCTTATAATGAATTCAATTCCCTATTTCAATTCCTATAACTGAGGCCCCCCTTTAATAAATTTTATGATATTTTCAACTTTAGAGCGTATATTAACTCATATATCCTTTTCGACCATTTCAATTGTAATTACAATTCATTTGATAACTTTATTTGTCGATGAAATCGTAGGACTATATGATTCATCAGAAAAGGGCATGATAGCTACTTTTTTCTGCATAACAGGATTATTAGTTACTCGTTGGATTTATTTTGGGCATTTACCATTAAGCAATTTATATGAATCATTAATTTTTCTGTCGTGGGGTTTTTCCATTATTCATATGATTCCGTATTTTAAAAAACATAAAAACCATTTAAGCGCAATAACGGCGCCAAGTGTTATTTTTACCCAGGGTTTCGCTACTTCAGGTCTTTTAAATGAAATGCATCAATCCGCAATATTAGTACCGGCTCTCCAATCGCATTGGTTAATGATGCACGTAAGTATGATGGTGTTGAGCTATGCAGCTCTTTTGTGTGGATCATTATTATCACTAGCTCTTCTAGTCATTACATTTCGAAAATCCATAAGGGTTTTTAGTAAAAGCAAGAATTTATTAACTTTAACTGAGCCATTTTCCTTTGGTGAGATTCAATACGTGAATGAAAGAAACAATGTGTTAAAAAACACTTCTTTGATTTCTTCTCAGAATTATTACAGATATCAATTAATTCAACAATTGGATCGATGGAGTTATCGTATTATTAGTTTAGGATTTATCCTTTTAACCATAGGTATTCTTTCGGGAGCAGTATGGGCTAATGAAGCATGGGGATCCTATTGGAATTGGGATCCAAAAGAGACTTGGGCATTTATTACTTGGACCATATTTGCGATTTATTTACATATTCGAACAAATAAAAATTATGAAACTGAAAATTCTGCAATTGTGGCCTCAATGGGCTTTCTTATAATTTGGATATGTTATTTTGGGGTTAATCTATTAGGAATAGGGTTGCATAGTTATGGTTCATTTACATTACCATCTAATTGAATCTAATTGAATAAAGTACTTGACAACCAGAAGCCTAGGGCAGCATACATATAGATATGAAACCCTTATGTCAACCATCAAGAACCATTTGAATCATTCCATTTCCATTACTTGATTCAAATGGTTCTCAAAATGTCAAAATATCTGGTTATATGTTTATAATAGAATTCCAATTTTTTTATTTAACTTAAAAGCCGAAAAAGACTTTTTTTGTACAATGAACCTTTTTTAAAATCATCGTATTTTTTATTTTGGTTTATTGACAAAAACTATCTATAAAAAAAATTTGATAGAATAGCTTCGACCTTGTCAACTGATAATGAGAAAACGAAATCGGGATAAATACCAATACCTATTACCGGTAAAAGGATCGAAATCGAAATAAATAACTCGCGCGGTCCAGAATCAAAAAAATAAGAGTTTGGGGCATTAAAAAGCTTGTATCCATAGAACATCTGGCGTAACATAGATAATGAATAAATAGGAGTTAATATCATTCCAATTGCCATTACAAAAGTAATTAAGATTTTTGTTATTAAAAGATATTTTTGGCTAGTAAGTATTCCAAAAAAAACTACCAATTCGGCAACAAAACCGCTCATGCCCGGTAATGCAAGCGAAGCCATTGATAAGATACTGAAAGTCGTGAATATTTTTGGAATTGAGATAGCCATTCCGCCCATTTCGTCGAGATAAACAAGTCGTATTCTATCATAACTCGTTCCGGCCAAGAAAAAAAGTGCAGCGCCAATAAATCCGTGAGAAATTATTTGTAAAATGGCCCCATTGAGCCCTGTATCGCTTATAGAACCAATTCCTATAATTATGAAACCCATATGAGATACAGAAGAATAGGCTATTCTTTTTTTTAAATTACGCTGACCAGGAGATGTTAAAGCTGCATAGATAATTTGAATTGTGCCTACTATCATCAACCAGGGAGAAAATATAGAATGGGCATGGGGTAATAATTCCATATTGATCCGAACCAACCCATACGCTCCCATTTTTAATAAGATTCCGGCTAAAAGCATACAAGTACTATAATGTGCCTCTCCATGGGTGTCTGGTAACCATGTGTGTAGGGGTATGATCGGTGATTTGACAGCAAAAGCAATAAGAAATCCAATATAAAATATTATTTCCAGTGCTACAGGATACGATTGATTAGCTGATGTTTCAAAATTTAATGTCGGTTCATTGGAGCCATATAAACCAATACCCAGAACTCCTATTAATAAAAAAACAGAACCTCCAGCAGTGTACAAAATAAATTTTGTAGCTGAATACAAACGTTTCTTTCCACCCCACATGGATAGAAGTAGATAAACGGGAATTAATTCTAACTCCCACATGATGAAAAAAAGTAAAAGGTCTTGAGAAGAAAATAGTCCTATTTGACCGCTATACATTGCTAACATTAGGAAATGGAATAGTCGGGAATCTCGAGTAACGGGCCAAGCCGCTAAAGTAGCTAAAGTTGTGATAAAGCCTGTCAGTAAAATGGGTCCTATAGAAATTCCATCTATTCCCAATCTCCAGTAAAAATCAAAAAAATTGATCCATTTATAATTCTCCGTTAGTTGCATTAACGGATCATCCAATTGGAAACGATAACCGAATGCATAGGTTGTTAGAAGGAGTTCTACTATGCATATACATATAGTATACCACCTTATTACCTTATTTCCTCTATGAGGAAGAAAGGAAATTAAGGAACCCGCGGATATTGGCAAAACTACAACTAGCGTTAACCAAGGAAAATTATTCATAGTAAAAACAAAATAAACTTGGACCAGAAAAACCCGTGCTCGAAATAAATATATTTTGAGCGCGGGTTTTTGTCGGTAAAGGTAAAAAAATCAAATGTATTCGAGTAGGGTTTTCTGAAACGTATTAATAAGCTAGACCCATACTTCGAGTTGTTTCATGCCATAAATAAACGCGAACACTTAAGAAATCCGTTGGACAGGCAGATTCACATCTCTTACAACCGACACAGTCCTCTGTTCTTGGAGCAGAAGCGATTTGCTTAGCTTTACATCCGTCCCAAGGTATCATTTCTAATACATCAGTTGGGCAGGCTCGCACACATTGAGTACACCCTATACACGTATCATAAATCTTTACTGAATGTGACATTGGATCTATAAATTTTAAAACGTCAGAAATTTTCGATCTAGTAAACTTGTAAATGAATCATATATTTAGACACCAGATGAATCAATAATTTACCAGAAATTTTGAAGCAATCTACTTCTGGATCGACCCGTACGATAGAACCAAGATACTTTGATTTCTTACATTTTCTAAAATATGGATTAGATTTAATGTATGGTCATGTTAATTGGAATTTATGAATATTGTAATTTCTATGATTAATACTACTTATTCAACAAATTCGATTGATTGATACGAGTTGATTTTCTGTTACGATAAATTGACGAAACAATGGCCGGTCCAATAGCTGCTTCAGCGGCGGCAATAGCTATAACAAAAATGGAGAAAATATTTCCTTTTAATTGCCGGCTATCAAAAAAATCAGAAAATGTTACGAAATTTATATTAACCGCATTCAGTATAAGTTCAAGACACATAAGGGCTCTAACCATATTTCGGCTTGTGATCAATCCATAGATACCGATAGAAAATAAGTAGGCACTCAAAACAAGTACATGCTCGAGCATCATTGACTAACTCCTTATCAATTTTGATTCATTTCAATATGAACTGAATAACAATTCAACAGATTCAATTGACTAGAATATAAAGTGCGGAACAAAGAAATATATTGTATTAGTAATAGATTAAATAAAAGAGTTTTTATTTTGACTTTTAGACATAACCAATTTTAAAATGGAAGATAAAAAAATGTAATAACTAATAACACAGAACAGAGTTGAATTTTGATTACTGTATGGAAATTCTAGAGATTTATTACTGGCGCGCTACGGCAATTGCGCCTATTAAAGCGACTAAAAGAATTATCGAAATGAATTCAAATGGAAGAAAAAAATCTGTTGATAAATGAATTCCAATTTGTTGACTATTACTTATCAAATCTTGCTCTATAATCTGGTTTGATCTTGCAGTCCAAATAATCCCGTACCATGACGTATCCGTAATACTAATCATTAGTAAAACAAAAATACTTGTACAAACAGGCAAAGTAATCCCATCCCCAACAGTCCAAAGATTAAAATCTTTGTAATCTTCTGAACCATTCATAAACATCACAGCAAATACAATTAAAACATTTATAGCTCCCACGTAAATAAGAAGTTGTGCAGCAGCTACAAAATAGGAGTTTAATAGAATATAGAATAAGGATATACAAACAAGAACCAGCCCCAATGAAAAGGCAGAATAAATGGCGTTGGTAAATAATACCACACCTATACTGCCTAGTATAATACCCAATCCCAGAAAGACTAAAAGAAAGTCATGTATTGGTCCAGGCAAATCCATTATATGTAAAATAAGAGATAAATAAATCTAAATGTTTTTCATGACTTTATTGAGACCCGACCAGAAATTTTTTTTAATAATTTTTGAGAAATTCCTAATTAAATCCTAAGAGATGGGACTAAATGTAGGTACAATTATTGGGCTAATTTTATTCTTTATCTGAAGGAATAGGTCTAATCCGAAATTTTTTATTTCGAAATATATACAGATATATTAATTAATAGATTTTCAATCAAAATTAAGACTCGCTTCTTATCAACCAATTAATAGTTAGAATTTCTAGTTATTGACCAAACAAAACGAAAGAACCTTTTTTTCTTTAAAATAAATAAAAAAAATAAATAAATAAAAACCGAACCTTAGTATTGTTAAAGTAATTGGAATTTATTCTTGAATCAAGAGATTTACTTATTTTTTATTTGAGGTGAATTAAAAATTGTTCGAATTGTATAATCGTCAACTACTGACATTGGTAAACGACCCAAAGCAATTTGATTATAATTTAATTCGTGACGATCATAAGTAGAAAGTTCATATTCTTCAGTCATTGATAAACAATTTGTTGGACAATACTCAACACAATTACCACAAAATATACAGATTCCAAAATCAATACTGTAATTTAGTAATCGTTTCTTTCGAATATCTGTTTCCAATTTCCAATCAACAACGGGTAGATCTATAGGACATACACGAACACATACTTCACAAGCAATACATTTATCAAATTCAAAATGAATTCGACCACGGAAACGCTCCGCGGTGATTAATTTTTCATACGGATATTGAATAGTTACGGGTAAACGATTTGCGTGAGATAAAGTAATCATGAAACCTTGACCGATGTACCTTGCAGCCCGTACTGTTTGTTGACCGTAATTCATGAACCCAGTTACCATAGAAAACATATCGTGAATATATATATATGAATAATTTTATGTTTGTTTATTTCTCTTGTTTGAGACAAATTGTGAATATAGAATATTCCTTTACAGCGAAAAGAGTTGGGAAGAAGTTGTTAATAATAGATTACCGAGAGAGATCGGTAAAAGAAATTTCCATCCAAGATTTAATAGTTGGTCCATTCTTAGCCTCGGCAAAGTCCATCTTGTTGTGATAGGAATGAACAAGAACAAATAAGTTTTAGTTAATGTAATAAAGATACCAATCGTCGCTTCAAAGACTCCACCCAATTTATTTATTTCAAAAAACTCAGAAACATATATGTCTGGAATAGAGATATTCCAGCCTCCCAAGTAAAGAACTGTTACAAATAATGAAGAAACTAATAGGTTTAGATAAGAAGCAACATAAAATAAACCAAATTTTATACCCGAGTATTCGGTTTGATAACCTGCTACTAATTCTTCTTCTGCTTCTGGTAAATCAAAAGGTAATCTCTCACATTCTGCTAGGGAAGAGATGAGAAAAATGATAAACCCTATAGGCTGACGCCATAAATTCCACCCCCCAAAACCATATTTTGATTGCGCCTCAACTATATCAATTGTACTTGAACTGTTAGATAATCATAGTCGGTGATACCATCACTGTTACCATCGCTATTACAGAACCGTACATGAGATTTTCATCTCATACGGCTCCTTGAAGGCCATAAATAAATCTAAGGACCGGGTAAGTATTATTTTATCTTGATACATTTGTAGGATGGATAAGGTCAAACCTTATTGGACGGTCCAAAATTAGACCAATAGAATTCTGTCTGTTATAATTATTAGTTTTATATAATTGTTATTTTAATAATTAAATAAATTAATAATAAAAAAAAAAAACAAAGTACTTCTGAATTGATCTCACCCCTTCTTTAAAAAATTTCAATTCTTCTTTGTTGAGTAATAACTTAATTCTTCAATAAAATACTTCTTGTAGAAATATAACTAACATAACTAACCCGTCGTTTTTACTTACGAAAAAGAATTCCATATTAATTCATGAATTATGATACATATTCTATAATATATATGAATATGGAATATGAATATGGAAAAGGATAAAAAAGATATTTTTTTTTTTTTTATTTGAATTGGGTTTCTTTCTCTTTTTTTTTTTTTTTTCGTTCCTATTCTTCTTTCTATTTCTTAAAAAAAGAGGGCTTACAAAATAAAGGATTTTTTCGTTCCCAATAGTTATGTATTTGATCGGTGGATAGGAGCATACTCTGGATTGGAATCGTGCCTTGGGGAGTACTTCCTAATAATTTCTACCAACTTTAAGCCCCAATTAGTATTCGTTATTTGTATATTATGTAAAAAAGCCCTTTTGGATAATTTACATAATTTCCATTTCCATTACAAATCCGTTACATATCTTGGTGTTTCTAACCATCCACTCGTTTTTGTTCAACCCTCCGTTATGATAATACATGTATGTTAATCCATACAAATGATAGTGAAAAATCAATACGGTGGATCTTTTGAGCCCGCTTCAAGTCAGGATGACTAATCGACCAATCTTGGGGTAAACGATTTCTTATGTTTATGTTTATTTTCGCTTAACTCTTTAACTCTTATACATGGAAAATGAGACTCAATATTTTTACTGCAAATTTATATATTATATATTCTAAATTATATAATATATATAAGCTGTTTTCTTTCACTCATATAACTATTTTATTGAATTTTTCAATCCAAATAATGAATAAAAAAAATGAAGATCTCTAACCCTACTCAATTCATTCCACTGTTTTCCTAGAAAGGAAGAATAGAGAAAGGTTTATGTCTATATATCAACGAATCGCACGTAGAGATATTGATAACACACATAAAGTTAATGGTATTTCATAACTAATTGATTGAGCAGCAGCTCGTAGACCACCTAAAAAGGAATATTTATTATTTGACCCGTATCCTGACATAAGAAGTCCAATGGGAGCAATACTTGAAATGGCAATCCATAAAAAAACACCAATATTGAGATCCGCTAAAACAAGGCGATACCCAAATGGAACTACTAAATAGCTTACTAAAATGGATATAACTGCTATGGATGGACCGATACTGAATAAACGAGTATCCCCTCTAGATGGAAAAAGATTTTCTTTGAAAAGAAGTTTTGTCCCATCTGCTAGAGCTTGAAGAACTCCCAAAGGGCCGGCGTATTCAGGTCCAATACGTTGTTGTATTCCCGCAGATATTTCTCTTTCTAACCATACAATTACCAGTACGCCTATTGTGATTCCCAATACAAGAGTCAAAATAGGAATAAGTAACCATATAATTCCATAGACCCCCTTTAAAAATTCCAATGTAGAAAAAGAATTGATCTCTTGTACTTCTAGTGTATCAATTATCATTTCAACGATCAACTTCTCCCATAATGATATCTATACTACCTAGTATTGTCATAATATCAGCCAATTTCATTCTTTTAACTAACTGAGGAAGAATTTGCAAATTGATAAAACCCGGCGGTCGAATTTTCAATCTCCAAGGAAAACCACTCCGATCCCCTATCAGAAAAATCCCCAATTCGCCTTTTGGAGCTTCGACTCGCACATAAAGTTCTTGTTTCGGCAATTCAAATGTAGGAGAAGGTTTTTTACTAATAAAGCGATATTCAAAATCATTCCATTCTGGATTCCTTTCTCTATCAAAGTATCGGATTTCTAAATTCTCATACGGTCCCCCCGGAATTCCTTCGAGAGCCTGTTGAATAATTTTTACAGATTCCACCATTTCACCAATTCGGACTAGATAACGAGCCAATGAATCCCCTTCTTTTTGCCACTGTACTTCCCAATCAAATTCGTCATAACACTCATACTGATCAACTTTACGAAGGTCCCATTGTATTCCGGACGCTCGCAGCATTGGTCCTGATAAACCCCAGTTTATTACTTCCTCTCGACCAATAATGCCTACCCCCTCCACTCGTTCTAAAAAAATAGGATTGCGTGTAATAAGTTGTTGATATTCAGCAACCCTTATTAAAAAATAATCGCAGAAATCCAAACATTTATCTATCCAGCCATGAGGGAGATCAGCCGCCACCCCTCCGATCCGAAAATAATTATGCATCATTCTCATACCGGTGGCAGCTTCGAATAGATCATATATTAATTCTCTTTCTCTGAAAATATAGAAAAAAGGAGTTTGTGCACCAATATCCGCCATAAAAGGGCCGAGCCATAACAGATGAGAAGCTATACGACTCAACTCCAGCATAATTATTCTGATATAGCTGGCTCTTTTAGGTACTTGAATATTTCCCAGCTGTTCCGGCCCATTTACTGTTATTGCTTCTGTGAACATAGTAGCTAAATAATCCCAACGTGTTACATAAGGCAAATATTGTATAATTGTTCGGTTTTCCGCAATTTTTTCCATCCCTCGGTGTAAATAACCCAATATTGGTTCACAGTCAATAACATCTTCACCATCTAGAGTAATGATAAGTCGAAGAACACCATGCATTGATGGATGGTGGGGACCCATACTGACTACCATCAGGTCTTTTCTTGTAGCTGGTATATTCATAGGTTTTTACTTAATTCACTCTTTCATGAATTGAATTGCTGAAAACGAAAAAAGTTCATTCAAATTCACGATCTAATAAATCAAATAATTCAAAATGCTTCTTCAAATTAACGAGTTTTTGATTCACGAATATCCAACCGATTAATCAATTCTTTATAACCTATTCTATTTTTCTTTGACAAATAAGATAGCAGGCGTTGGCGTTTTCCCAGAATTTTACGTAGACCTCTCTGAGATAAATAGTCTTTTTTGTGTAATTGTAAATGGGAAGTAAGTCTTCGTATCCTATTGGTGAAACTAAATATTTGAAATTCAACAGAACCCCTGTTTTCTTCTTTTTCTTCTTGTGAAATAACTGAGATGAATGAATTTTTTACCATAAAACGAACCCCCCCTTCTTTTTTTAAGATATTTTAAGATATTTTAAGATATTTTGATTGATAGATATTTTTATTGATCAGTAATAATAATGTCACTTGTTTTAGTTTGGTATAGAGAATAATCTTAATTTCGCTCTAATTTCGAATTTTATTAAATCAAATTAAATCAATCCGATTTTAATTTCAAAATTTGAAAAGGTATACAGTATACAAAGGTATACAAAAGGATGGTTGTTTTCCATCCTCCAAAACGATAAAAACTTAGTCCTAAAATCAGACGATTTTATTGATTCATTTCTAGATCGAATTGATATGTCATTGAATTAGTATCATGTATCAGAATAGAATGTAAGACACTGAATGTGTGCACCTCTTTGTCGTCATAGACCCGCTGCGTTATGGGAAAGATAGCAAAAATGTACTAGTAATGAATTTTCAATCGCGGATACATATGTATCCTTACCATACCGAAACGACTGCCGTTATTGCTATCAAACCAATACCGATTCATACAAGCTAAATCTTCTAATCGATAATTGGGCCATAGAAATAACTTTAATTTAATAAGTTTCTTTTTATATCCTTTGTTTTTATCCAAAACTTGACTGTTTACCTTATTCCCATTCCCCAATGCTGAATTTTTATGCATATCATTTCTATTCCTAGAATTGAAACAAATTAGAATTCTAAATTCTCTCCGAAGTCTAGGTGATAAAAGATTTTCAGGAACAAACAAATCATAATGATTTTTATCTCTATTTCCAGTCATCTTTTTATATTTGGTAATGACTTCATCAGAATTCTTATCAATATGGGTTTTTTCTCTGTATTTTTGAGTAATTTTGTGTTTACTTTGATGAACCGATGAAATACCAATGGTTTGATACATAATAAATTGCCCATCATTTTTTAGAGATAGACGAATTGGTTCAATAATCAAAATTCCTCTTTTGATGAATTCCGTAAGAGTTAAATTTTTCTGAATCATCAGAATATCAAGACTCATTTCTCCTCTTTGAATAGAGGATATAGTTATTTCTCTTGGATTTATCAGTCTAAGCAGGAGACAATATACTTTGATGTTATTGATTATTTTTTTATTTAAAATATCATCCCATCGCAATTGAAAATGAAAATACCTTTTTAGTAAGAAATCAAACTCCGCTTTTGTATTGTTCTTGTATTGTTTTTTATTTTTATGTTTTTTCATCTCCGAGCCCATATAATCTTCTTCAACATCTTTTTCTTGGTTTGAAAGAGCAGATTCAAGGTTTGCTTGGTCCGCTGATTCTTTTTGCTCTTTATTTCGTTTTTTTAATTCAAGAGATTTTTTTTCATTGGAGGATATAAAAGGATCTTTTTTTTTATTTCCAGCAATGCTTTTGTTTTCAATATCAGTAACGTTTTCATTTATATTAGAATCTAAAAGAAGTAATTTTTTTGGTATAACCCACGGTTTAGTTTTATACAAATTATAAAGTATCAAAAATTCGGAGAAGAACCAACGTTCAAGATTTGATATGGGGCGGTTTAATATTTCTTCATTCATTCCCATCCAATCCAAAAATTTTTTTTGATTAGATAAATAGATTTCTTGATCTTGATGAATTGTGAGATAAAAAAAATTTTGCTTATTCATTTTATCAATTATTTGATAATCATTAAGTTTATCCTTAGTACATTTTTTATTACTGTTTGGGTCAGTATCAATATTGATCCAAGCTTCAATATTGATTTTCTTTCTAAGACAAAAATGGATAATTCTCCAATCAAAATATTTTCTATCCAGATTTTTCTCCATATCTGTAATATCATCTTGTACTCGATCATTTTTGATAGGGATAATAGGAATACCTTCCATCATATAAAAAGATTTTCGTTTATTTGTGTTGGAGTTCGAAAAAACTTCTTGGTTATTTTTTACCTGTAATGACAATTCATAAATTGACGAGTACTTCGTATTTTCAGAATTAATAGATTTATATGCTAACCGATCATATCTATATTGTTTTTTAAAATTCTCTTTTTCATTCAGTAATGAAGCCATTTCAAAATTTTTTAGTTTTTCGTAGTGAATAAATTTCGTTTTTTTAGATGAGTTGCCTAAATCCTTATTTTTATTCATACAATGGTGATTGAATCTATTTCGCCATTTTTGTGGTACTAGTCTAGACCATCTAATGTGAGATATATCATATTGATAATGATTCCTTAACCAATTTGTCCATTGATTTATTCCAGAATTCTGACGATTCTTATGTCTTAATTGAGAAAGAAAAAGTTCTTGTGTTCCAACAAAATAACCCCTTATTTCATTCTTAATAAAAGGAGCTGCTCCATTATATTGCAAGACAGATTTTAACTTATAAAAATCCAAATTGAGAAATTGGGTTTGTGAGAGTTTGTAAAATACATAGGCTTGTGAAAAGTAGGATAAGTCACAAAAAGTATTTGCATTTTTATTACTAAGATTAGTATTATATAGTGCCTTTTTTATAGTCGAAATAAAATGAATTAAACTTTGATTTTTTTTATCCATTTTTTCTTGATTTGTTTCATTATTGGTAATGTATTTATTAATAATTTTTTTTCTTGAGTCAAGAAATGGTTGTGTATTGATCCTAGGAATATTAATGATCCACAGAAAGATATCTATGTATATCCTTTCAATGAAAAATTTTATAAAATAATGTGATTTGCGTATTAGTCGAGCATTTTTTCTTTTTAATATCTGCCAAATATTTTTTTGTGCTTTCAACCTTTTATTATCATCACTTTTTTTGTTAAAAAGAATATTTCGATCCGGAA